CTACTGCGGTTTGAGCCGCAAATGGTGTACCTCTTTTTGTACCCCTGAATCCACAAGTACCGGCAGAAGCCCAAGAAACCACTCGACCTCGTACATCTGTAACAGTCACAATGGTATTATTGAAGCTTGCTTGAACATGAATAACACCTTTTGGTATTTTACGTGCACTTTTACGCGAACTAATACGTCCATTTCTACGTGAACCAATTTTTGGTATAGGTTTTGCCATATTTTATCATCTCATAAATATGAGTCAAAGATATATGGATATATCCATTTCATGTCAAAACAAATCCTTCATTTTTTTTTTACACCAATCAAATCTTTTAGCAATTTTTTTAAAAAAATTGCTTTTCGTTTTTACTTTTTACTAGAAGTAAAATGATTATCCTTGTCGTTGTTTATGTTTTGGGTTAGAACAAATTACTATAATTCGTCCTCGTCTGCGGATCAGTCGACATTTTTCACAAATTGGACGAACAGAAGCCCTTATTTTCATATTTGTTATTCCTTAGTTTTAATTTTGAATCTATTTCTTGGAAGAAAATAAGTTTCTTGATATTTTGAACCTCGAATTGTATTCTTGTGGAAAGGGATGTTGAAGTTGAAAAACTGCTTAATCGTTTGAATCCTTGTTGCGTAGTCGATAAATTATACGACCTCTCGTTGAATCATAACGGCTTACTTCAATCTTAACTCTATCTCCCGGTAGGATTCGTATAGAACTACGTCGTATCCTTCCTGAAACATAACCTAGAATCAGATCTTCATTATCTAAACGAACCCAGAACATACCATTCGGCAGTGATTCAGTAATCAAACCTTCATGAATCCATTTTTGTTCTTTCATTCCAGGCAAAACCCCCTTAAAGTATCAACTAATAGAGGAGTGATATTAGACAAGTCGTTTTTTCTTTTTTTCTGTTCACAAATAGGAAATTTTAGATCCAATTCGGATATTCTAGGGATTACCATATATAACATAGAATTTCTCCGCCAATTCCTTCTAGTCGAGCCTCCCGATCCGTCATTATACCTCGCGAGGTAGAAAGAATTGCAATTCCCATTCCACCTAGAATTCTAGGAATTCGTTGATAGTTAGAATAAATTCGTAGACCAGGTCGACTGACCCTTTTTAAATAGAAAGTGTTTCTATAAGGCCCTTTCTTATTTCTTCTATGTCGTAGAGTTAAAACCAAAAAATATTTGTTTCCTTCTTGATGTTTTCTCGCATTTTCGATAAAGCCTTCTCGTAAAAGTATTTTAACAATGTTTTCTGTAATGTTAGTAGATACTATTCGAAGCGTTCCTTTTCTATTCATGTCAGCATTTCGTATAGAAGTTATTATATCAGCAATAGTGTCCCTACCCATGATGAAATAAAATCAGTGGTGCCCCCACAATTTGATATAATCAACGTGTCTTTTTATTTTATTAGTTTATTATTAATTAAAAATAAATGAAAAAATAAAAATGAAAGGTATATGCGTGATACACAATCTACTAGTTCATTTAAATACCCTACATCTCGTCTTATAATACTTCAGGAGCTAATGAAACTATTTTACTAAATTTTTGTCTCAATTCTCGGGCAATCGCACCAAAAATGCGAGTTCCTTTTGGATTTCCTTCTTGATCAATGATAACTGCAGCATTGTCATCATATCGTATTATCATACCGTTTTCGCGTTTGAGTTCTTTACAGGTACGTACAATTACAGCTCGGATCACTTCTGATCTTTCTAAAGGCATATTGGGTATTGCTTCTTTGATCACAGCAACAATAACGTCACCAATACGAGCATATTGACGATTGCTAGCTCCTATGATTCGAATACACATCAATTCTCTAGCCCCGCTGTTGTCTGCTACATTTAAATGGGTCTGAGGTTGAATCATATTTTGTTTTTATCTGTTTTTTCAATGCAAAAATAAATGCAAAGCAAAGGTTGAAAAATAAAAAGAAATACTGTTTTCCAAAAAAAAATCCAGTTGTTGTTTGTTATCTAAAAGATCCATTTCCTTTAGTTCTACATTCTATTCTTATCCTGAAATAATGAATTGAGTTCGTATAGGCATTTTCGATGACGCTATTGTGAGAGCTCTTCGGGCTATATTTTCTGCTACTCCGCTTATTTCATAAAGTATTCGACCTGGTTTGACAACAGCTACCCAATATTCAGGAGATCCTTTCCCCGAACCCATACGGGTTTCCGCGGGTCTTACTGTAACTGGTTTGTCAGGAAATATACGTACCCATATTTTTCCACCACGACGCGCATTTCGTGTCATTGCTCGCCGCCCTGCTTCTATTTGTCTTGACGTGATCCAAGCGGGTTCAAGTGCCTGAAGAGCATACCTTCCGAAACAAATACAATTGCCTCGATAAGATATTCCCTTCATTCTTCCTCTGTGTTGTTTACGGAATCTAGTTCTTTTTGGGTTATAGTAGATGGTTCTTTTGTAATTCCATCTCTACTACAGAACCGGACGTGATAAT